GTTATGGATTAAATTATAAGAAATTTTTTAAGCCAAAAATGTATATTTGTGAACAATGTGGATATCATTTGAAAATGAGTAGTTCAGATAGAATCGAGCTTTCGATTGATGCAGGTACTTGGGATCCTTTGGATGAAGACATGGTCTCTCTTGATCCCATTGAATTTCATTCAGAGGAGGAACCTTATAAAGAGCGCATTGATTCTTATCAAAGAAAGACAGGATTAACTGAGGCTGTTCAAACAGGCACAGGTCAACTAAACGGTATTCCTATAGCAATTGGGGTTATGGATTTTCAGTTTATGGGGGGTAGTATGGGATCCGTAGTAGGCGAGAAAATCACCCGGTTGGTCGAGTATGCTACCAATAAATTTCTACCTCTTATTCTAGTATGTGCTTCCGGAGGCGCACGGATGCAAGAAGGAAGTTTGAGTTTGATGCAAATGGCTAAAATATCTTCGGCTTTATATGATTATCAATCAAATAAAAAGTTATTCTATATATCAATACTTACATCTCCTACTACTGGTGGGGTGACGGCTAGTTTTGGTATGTTGGGGGATATCATTATTGCTGAACCCAATGCCTACATTGCATTTGCGGGTAAACGGGTAATTGAACAAACATTGAATAAGACAGTACCTGAAGGTTCACAAGCGGCTGAATATTTATTCCATAAGGGCTTATTCGATACAATCGTACCACGTAATCTTTTAAAAGGCGTTCTGAATGAGTTATTTCAGCTCCACGCTTTCTTTCCTTCGAATAAAAATGGAATCAAGTAGACCTTTAAGGTCAATTATTTTTTTGTGGCGAACAAGCTGTTAGTTTATCAGACATATATTCCATGTAGAAAAATTAAAGTAATAAGTACATGTTTTTAGTTCTACATTCCTTGCACTTATTATATACTCATTTATAGTATAATTATATACGACTTAAAATTAATAACGAATTTTAAAATAGATTTTAAAATATATAATATTAAGAATAACAGGTACAAATATTAAACCGAGGTACCCATTCTATGACAACTCTCAACTTACCATCTATTTTTGTGCCTTTAGTGGGTCTAGTATTTCCGGCAATTGCAATGGCTTCTTTATCTCTTCATGTTCAAAGAAACAAGATTTTTTAAACCCGATGCGACCCAATCTCAGCCATTTTTTTCAAGACGTAGATTAGACATGGATCATAAAATGGATATCCATTTAGTAGAATATCGTATAAGATGTGCCTTCTTCCGAACATGAATTAAATGTAAATGAAAGAGCTCTTATGCATGTGGACTATGTTATATGTTTAAAATAATTATAGCTATTTTAAAATAGATTAAAATAGATCAGGATCCGCAGATCTCTGAAATGTAAAGTCAATGAAATGCATGTCACTATCTCTATCTATAGGAGATCATATAAAGGGGATACTAGTATTTTACATCTAGCCAATTCGATGAATTATGCCTAAAGGTTCCCATCAGAATAGTGCTAGTTGATGAGAGTTACTTCGAAAAAAAAAGAGTAAAGTCAAATTTTTTGGGGGTTATTCTCTCAATTTCAATAAAATGCAACCGGATCTAGTATGAGTTGGCGATCAGAACATATATGGATAGAACTTATAACGGGGTCTCGAAAAACAAGTAATTTCTGCTGGGCCTTTATCCTTTTTTTAGGTTCATTAGGATTCTTGTTGGTTGGAACGTCCAGTTATCTTGGTAGGAATTTGATATCTTTATTTCCGTCTCAGCAAATCATTTTTTTTCCACAAGGGCTCGTCATGTCTTTCTATGGCATCGCAGGTCTCTTTATTAGTTCCTATTTGTGGTGCACAATCTCCTGGAATGTAGGTAGTGGTTATGATCGATTCGATAGAAAGGAAGGAATTGTATGTATTTTTCGTTGGGGATTTCCTGGACAAAATCGTCGCATCTTCCTTCGATTCCTTATGAAAGATGTTCAGTCCATCAGAATAGAAGTTAAAGAGGGTATTTATGCCCGGCGTGTCCTTTATATGGACATCCGAGGCCAGGGAGCTATTCCCTTGACTCGTACTGATGAGAATTTGACTCCACGAGAAATTGAACAAAAAGCTGCGGAATTAGCCTATTTCTTGCGTGTACCGATTGAAGTATTTTGAAATGAACTGAAAATTATTTCTCATCAGGAGGTAAAAAATAAAAAAAATACTAGCGGCATCTCCTATATCCCATTTCGGGATTAGGTCCAATTTTTTTATATTTTGATAAATAAGGGAGTTAGCTCGTCTCGAAATACGGCATTACTTGAAAGGGCCTCTTTGGGACATTCATCGAAAGGACACAATACAATTGCTGCGAATTTTCTCAATTGAGATATCAGTCAAAAAAAATCTTATTTTTTTTTTTTTTCTTCATTCGAATTTGAGACGGACTCTTATTCTATTTGGATATTCTTTATATATTCAAGGACTAACCATAACCAATACATCACAAATAAAAAACAGTGAATAGATTCAAAGGAAAGATACCTTGTACCTTGTAATAGAACTCATTGCTTGATAGAAATATTGGATCGCATAGAGTTTACAAACGAGGTGGGTTCATTAAGAATTCACAGATGAAAAAAATGGAAAAAAAGAAAGCATTCATTCCCCTTCTCTATCTTGCATCTATAGTATTTTTGCCTGGGTGTATCTCTCTTTTATTTCATAAAAGTCTAGAATCCTGGGTTACTAATTGGTGGAATACTAGGCAACCCGAAACTTTCTTTAATATCATTCAAGAAAATAGTATTCTAGAACAATTCATAGAATTTGAGGAACTCTTCCTGTTGAACGAAATGATAAAGGAATATCCGGAGCCACATCTACAAAAGCTTAGTATAGGAATACACAAAGAAACAATCCAATTGATCAAGATGCACAATGAAGATCGTATCGATATGATTTTACACTTCTCGACAAATATAATATGTTTCATTATTCTAAGCGGTTATTCTATTCTGGGTAATGAAGAACTTGTTATTCTTAACTCTTGGGTTCAGGAATTCTTATATAACGTAAGCGACACGATCAAAGCTTTTTGTATTCTTTTATTAACGGATTTGTGTATTGGATTCCATTCGCCCCATGGTTGGGAACTAATGCTTAGCTCTATCTACAAAGATTTTGGATTTGCTCATAACGATCAAATTATATCTGGTCTTGTTTCCACTTTTCCAGTCATTTTAGATACAATTTTCAAATATTGGATCTTCCATTATTTAAATCGTGTATCTCCATCACTTGTAGTGATTTATCATTCAATGAATGACTGAAAAATGATTCACAGATATTAATTATTAATCCGATTATAATGTTTGTTACTTTGTACATAAAGAAGTACATAAAGAAAGCGTTCAAAAAAGTACTTACTCTTTCTATTTCTCCAGAGGATTTCTCTTATATTCGAGTAAACTTATTTCCGTACATAGCAGAATCGTGGATAGGGAACTATACTAGCAACCTACCTAATTTATTGTAGAAATTTTGGGCTCAATGATTGGACCATGCAAACTAGAAATACCTTTTCTTGGACAAAGGAACAGATTACTCGATTCATTTCCGTACCGCTCATGATATATATAATAACTCGGACATACATTTCAAATGCATATCCCATTTTTGCACAACAGGGTTATGAAAATCCAAGAGAAGCGACTGGGCGTATTGTATGTGCCAATTGCCATTTAGCTAATAAGCCCGTGGATATTGAGGTTCCCCAAACGGTACTACCCGATACTGTATTTGAAGCAGTTGTTCGAATTCCGTATGATATGCAACTAAAACAAGTTCTTGCTAATGGTAAAAAGGGGGGTTTGAATGTGGGGGCTGTTCTTATTTTACCCGAGGGATTTGAATTAGCTCCTCCCGACCGTATTTCTCCCGAGATGAAAGAAAGGATAGGCAATCTGTCTTTTCAGAGCTATCGCCCCACAAAAAAAAATATTATTGTGATAGGTCCTGTTCCTGGTCAGAAATATAGTGAAATAACCTTTCCTATTCTTTCTCCCGACCCCGCTAGTAAAAAGGATGTTCACTTCTTAAAATATCCCATATATGTAGGCGGGAACAGGGGACGGGGACAGATTTATCCCGACGGAAGCAAGAGTAATAATACAGTTTATAATGCTACAGCAGCAGGTATCGTAAACAAAATTATACGAAAAGAAAAGGGGGGATACGAAATAACCATAGTGGATCCATCGGATGGACGTCAAGTGGTTGATATTATCCCTCCAGGGCCAGAACTTCTTGTTTCAGAGGGTGAATCTATCAAACTTGATCAACCATTAACAAGTAATCCTAATGTGGGTGGATTTAGTCAGGGAGATGCAGAAATAGTACTTCAAGATCCATTACGTGTCCAAGGACTTTTGTTCTTCTTGGCATCTGTTATTTTGGCACAAATCTTTTTGGTTCTTAAAAAGAAACAGTTTGAGAAGGTTCAATTATCTGAAATGAATTTCTAGATCCGAAAATTTTTCAACATCAAGTTAGTAAAAAGAACCGTATTTTTTCGGGGCATTATTAGTCTTCCTAGTCTTGGACACAAGAAAGGGATGAAGAAAATTTCCCTTCTTGTGTCCAAATAATAATGAGTCTTCATACCAGTTTCTCAAAGATTCCTATCCTTAGTTTCTATTTTTTCAGGTTTCTCATAATTTTTTTGGTACTTAGTACTTTATGTATAATGTATAATAAAGTAGTGGGCAAACAAAAAAGAGAGGTCATTTTAGATTTTATAGAACTTAGTCAATGAACTTAGAAAGATAGATACTACCTAGGCCAGATGGTCGGAATTAAACAATTAAGTTCATTTTTCAAAACATCATCAGAAAAAACAAATGGGGTTTTAGGAAACATTGGAAAGGAAAAGGGGATCCATTTGTTTTGTTAATTATCTGAATAAAAGGTTTTGATTATTAAGAACTCACCAGGATCGTTCCCTTCGAATCAGACAAAGAAAGAAGGGGACTGGTGAG